ATAAAGATATTATTTATCTTTAAAATTTTATAAACAGCATAAGAAATTCTTCAATTTTAAGTTGCAAACTTAACTTTTTTATTAAAATATTATACTAATAACCTCAAACATAAACAGATGCAAACACACCAATTCAAACAACATCAACAAAATGCCAATAATATACTGCTGCATCTAACCCAAAATAATGATGCTGATAACTGAAATGAAGCAAATATAAGCGAAATCAACAAACAATTAAAAAAATAGTCCCAACCATTACGTGTATACCATGAAAACCAGTTAACAAAAAAAAAGTAGACCCATAAATCCTATCACAAATAGAAAAAGAAGCCATGTAATACTCCGTAGCCTGAAGATACGTAAAAAATAAGCCTAATAAAATAGTAAACCCCAACGAAATTAACCCATGTAATTGATAATATTTCCTCCTCCTCATATTCTGACTTCTTCCTTTTAAAAATAAATTTAAACTCTTATAGTCCACTATATTGTGAGCCCTTACAGCTTTATGAGCTCAAGTCACTGTTAACGCAGACCTTAGCAAAACAATAGTGTTTAAAAAAGGTACACGCCACGGATAAATTGGATTAATCCCTTTTGGTGGTCACATCCCCACACCTTGTATTGATAATTCACCCACTCTCCCATTAAAAAATCCCCAAAAAAATCTCACGAAAAAAAATACCTCTGACAAAATAAACAAAAACATAGCACAACGCAAATTACGAACTACATAACTTCTATAACACCCCAAAAATGTTCTCTCCAAAATTACGTCACCTCACCAACGAATCAAAGTAAAAACCAACAACCTAAAAGATCTTAAAGCTAAAATTAAAACTAGATTCCTAGTTCCCTCACAAAAAAGGGAAATTATACCTGTAGTCAAACCTAAAGCAGCAAAAGATGCCCTTAATGGTCATGGGCTAATATCAACTAACTGATAACCAGTACGAGCCATAAAAAAGTAAACAGAATCGAACTGCTTGTAAAAAAGATTAGAAGTCTCATCACGACCTACACTTTTCAAATTAAACCCTAAAATATTTTCTTCTTTAAGTTTGCAATTTAATATTTTGTATAAACTATAGGATTTTAAAAATAAATATTTAAATATATTTATGAAAAAGAAATTTAATTCTATATTCTGAGCATGAATCAGACAACTTAATTAGTTTATTTTCAAATTTAACACCAATTTCTATTAGCATTACTATGTTACGACTTACCTTAATTTTTAACTATTCAAGGGCGCCGGGCGATTTGTACGCACCTCACTTACTCTATTCAAATTTATTTTATAAAAAATTTTACTAAAAAGTACACCTTCAACTGAATTTTCATACCAGAATCCGTTTTTATTATAAATTGTAACTCAGCTAAGCCCCCTAAAACCTACACGTTTACCTGAATTATTATGAACTAAAATTATTTATACATTCATCTAACACTAGAATCTTTTCTATCCAAGACTACTTACAACGGCGGTATACAAAGAAAATTAAGGGTAAAATTTTTGAGGATCATCAATTTAACCGCCAAGTTCCCCTAACTGGATATGAGGCACCGCCAACTTGATTGAGTTTTAAGCACATTTGCTCGTAGTCCCCGTAAACTTGGTAAATAACATAAATAAGGGGGTCTCTAATCCCCGTTTATAATGCAGTCTTATTAGATTTAACTTTATAATATCTAAACTCTCTAAAAATGAAAATATTTTACCACTTCATTAACAGTCTTACATTTCTTTTTAAGTTAAACTGATTTACAAACATATTTGATTTGAAAATAAAGACTGACCGCGAATGCTGGCACTTTATTATTCCATTCTTAAGTTAATTTCTTACTCTATATTTCCATATTTATGCAATATCAATTACTGGAGTTAAGATTCTTCATTTCCCGTTAAAACTTATATTTATAGAAACCCAATGCTATCTTAAAAGAAATTTATTTAAAAAAACTTCACCCTTCACAAACCTCTTAAACCTCCTTTAATACCATGTATAACCAAAACTTACCAAATAATAACAACAGGCTTTATATATTTTCAATAAACATAATATTTTATAAATCTTAATATTAGTCTTATGGTTAAAGAAGACTCTTACTAAAGTTTACAAGACTTTTATTATTTATTAACTACTAACCAATAATCTTTACTGAATTTACAACTACTGCCCCCTTTGATTAACAGTCAAAAATTCTTACTCTAAACTAAAATCCAAATAACCCCATATACTAATACTAAAACACTTAACAAATCAAACGTTTATTATATTAAAGTAAAGAGCTTAATGATAAACTACCTAAAAAGCCAAATTTTTTCGTGCCTGAACACCACTTTACTTATAATAATCCCACAAGAACTGTTTGTTTGGAAAACAAAAATACTATTTATACTACTATTATTTCTGAAACTCTTTACTACAACCTATTAATTATAATACCGAGAAGAAATTTATTCTATCTCCAAAGCTTAAATTTGACGCATATTTCTGCCACCTCAGCAAGATAAAACTATTTGTTCCTTGTAGGCCGAAACCACATATGCTAATTACACCACTTATCCCAAAGTGTGAAAAAACTCTCTTCAATACTTGAAATACTACAGTCTATTATAACTTAACACTTTTAACTATTGTTTTGAGAATACCCTCACCCTAACCTCTTCAAAGTTAAATTCTAATTAAACTATCAAAACCTTTTACAAGAAAGATATTTATCTCCATTTTGGTGTAAACAAAACACACTTTATATGCTATTTCTTGTTATTTTTGACAAATTATTGTTTCAAAGAGTTAAAAGCCCTCTACTTATAAATATAGCTACAAAAACATAATTATTTTAATAAAGCTCCTCTATATTTCCTAGCAACTCTAACAGAAAAAACTATTACTAAAAACAAAAGCAAACTTATTCACACAACTCCAACACCTCAATCCTGAGAAAAATACAAAATAGTCCTAAACACCCCTCACTCAACTCAATCGCTTTCAAAAACCAATATAAAATTAAGTATTACTAAAAACAAAAGGCTCAAAGCTAAACTTACTTTTAAACTAACATTCTTTGTTTTTCCAAAACCAAAACTCATCTTTTCAACGGAAAAAGAAACTAGGGAAATTGCATAAGAAAATACGACCAAAACTCCACCAACCATTACCATAAATAAACAAAATCTATACAGACTACCATAAAAAACCACAACACCAGACATTACCACCAAAATTCTCAATAAACCTATCCCCACTATAAGAGGGTGTTCAATTTTTAAAGAAAAATTAAGTACTCTTAAGAGACTAAATAAAACAAATAACTCCACCACTCTACAAATAAAACTAAACATATTTTAATATTTACTTACTAGAAAGAAGAAATATTTCTATAACTAAGGTTACAACTTAACACCTCTACGGCCGTCTTTCCAAATTTCAACTTAGACTATATCTTCATTTATAGAATCTAACTTAATTCTAACTCTCAATAAATTATTTCTTAAAGTAAAAACATCAACATGCATCTCAAGAATGACAATCTTATATTTTATTTAAACCACTTTACTTATTACTAACTTTCTACAGTTAATAAAATATCCTACATTTAACATTTATTCTTTTCTTATATTTATATTAATAACCCACACTAACGACACCGTTGACAATTAACTATAATAAATTCCTTTCTATCATTAGAATAAATAAAGCTATCAAGAACTTAGATATTAATAGTAGCTTTATTTATTCTAGTCCCCTGTCACGACGGTTTTTTATAGGCGGTTCCCCCAACTCCTTTTACTTTATAATCCCCAAATTTATAAACTCCTATAATTACAACTCCACCCTTTTACTAATTATAATTTTCGTAAACTATCCATTGTGCCTCTTCGACATATTTTTGTTTTAACCGTGCACTTGTTTTGAAATTTTTTAAATCGGCATATTTTCTTACAATAAGCAAATTTTAATTTCAAACGAAACCAATAATTTTCTTACTTTAAAACGGGTTAATAAATCACTAAACCAAGTAAAATATTTAATTTAATATTACTAACAACCAATTCATCAAAAAGGAAAATACTCTATACCAAAGGTACAACTTAACGCCTTAACAACTGAACTTACCCCAAAATCTTAACCCTATTATATAATTAGGACTTAACAAATAGAACGAGACTAATTTTATATAAGAATTAATTTTTTTTCCTATTTTTTTATATTTTTCACAACTGAAAAGACACTACACCCTTAATTATTTATATAAACCTATCTTCTTATACGAAACGGTTAATAAATCACTAAACCAAGTAAAATATTTAACTTAATATCATTAACAACCAATTCAAAAAAAGAAAAACACTCTATACCAAAAGTACAACTTAACGCCTTAACAGCTGAACTTACCCCAAAATCTTAACCCTATTATATAATTAGGATTTAACAAATAAGCCGAGGCTAATTCTATATAGAAATTAATTTTTTTTCCTATTTTTTTATATTTTTCACAACTGAAAAAACACTATACCCTTAATTCTTTATACAAATCTATATTCCAACTCCAATTTATGGTGAACAAGCTACTAAATTAAATACTTTTATTATTAACCATTACCAATATCCCCACCACCATTATTAACACTACCAGCATCCCCACCACCACGATTTCCATTACCAACACCTCCGCCATCATTAGCTTCACGCACAGGTAAATTTTCTCCATTACCAAGATTTCCATTATTTAAATCCCCTCTATCCCCACCCCCACCGTTCCCATCCATACTTAAAAAGGAATTAATTTTAATTACTAACCCCAAAAATGTTACTCTTTCCAAAATAAATCTAATCAACTTTAACCTTAAAAATCTAACCAAAATAATTCACAAAGCAAAAATCAACAAATAACTACTATACTTTATTTGATCCACATATAAAATAAAACCCCCAAATTTTAAAACAAAAAAATTACTCACTTTTACACTAAATCATGAAGAACTCATTTAACACTACAACATAAAGTGTTACTTTTAAACTACGATACAAATATTAAACTTAATACCTAACATAAACTAAACCTAATTATCTTTCCCAAAATGTTAAAGATACAACCTCATATTTTATCCCATCAAGATAACCCAATTTTTCTGGCATAACATTAATCTATCTTTTATTATAGTAAAATAACAACCCACAAAAAACACACAAAAACCTTACCACCCCAATAAGATTAAAATTCAATTTACGCAGATCTTTTCTTTTATCAAACACTATAGTTTTTAAACCACCCCTTCAAACATAACCCCGGACCCAACCCATCTCCACGAAACTTACAAATTTAGAAAAATTTATCAGTACACGTCTTCTAAATGAAATTTCCACTTAATGGCTTAAGAAACCACATTCCGCTAACTATTCTTTTTATTAAATCCTTAACAACTACTCTTTTTCTTAAACCAATTAAAACCATAAAATTAAAAAATCATAACAGAACGGAAACCAAACACCCATAAAAGACTTTAGGCACAATTACCACATTAAACACTAATTCTTTTCTTAATATTTGAATTAATAACCCCATACTAACGGCACCGTTTATTATTAAAACTAACGCAATAAAGTAAAAAACGTTATTTACCCTATAATGTTCAGAAGCAGACACCTCTTCATACTTTATTATTAACACTATTATTCGAATAGAGTAGCTAACAGTTAATACTAAAGAAATGAATAGTAAAAAGAAACCTAAAACACAACAGTCCCCTAACAAAAAAACCCCCAAAATAAGTTCCTTAGAATAAAACCCAGACATAAAAGGAAAACCCATCAAGGACAAATTAGTAAACAAAAGTAAAATACACGTCAACGGTATTTTTACTCATAACCCGCTTAAGAATCGAGCATCCTGGATACCCCCACTATAAAAAATTACACCACCCACACACATAAATATTAATGCTTTAAAAAAAGCATGCACCACTAAATGAAAAAACGCCACTTTAACCGCTCCAATACTAATAGAAAACATTATCATTCCAACCTGCCTTAAAGTTGACAAAGCCACCACTTTCTTTATATCAACTTCCAGCACAGCTCTTCTTCCAGCTATAATAATAGTTATTATTGATAAAAAAAGAAGAACATAAAACCTTACTTCGCTTAATAATACATTAAACCGAACTAACACATAAACCCCAGCAGTCACTAAAGTTGAAGAATGAACTAAAGTAGAAACAGGAGTTGGCGCTGCTATAGCCTCAGGAAGCCAAGCGGAAAAAGGAATCTGAGCACTTTTGGTTATTCTTCCAAGCAATACTAATAAACCCATCAAACTAAAATACAAAAACGGTTTTCTTATAACTAAAAACCTTATTATACACCTTATTATAGCAATAACTATAATAAAAAATACATCACCAACCCGATTACTAATAGCCGTAATTATACCAGCAGACAAAGAATCTCTATTTATATAATAAACTACCAATAAAAAAGAAACCACCCCTAATCCATCTCACCCTAATATTAAAGATAAATATCTGGGGAACAAAATTAGTAAAACCATTGATACCACAAACAATACCACTAAAATTACAAATCGTGCCATAAACTTTTCATGTGATATATAAAACCCAGTAAAAAATATTACTGACCCAGAAATAAACAATACAGTAATCATAAATATACATCTAACAACATCTAAAATCAACGGAAAACTAAGCTCTATAATTATTTTATCCCTAAATTCCCACTCTAACACCAATAAAACTCCGTCTTTTACTCTTTTTAATAAAAACCCCAATCAAAACAGGAAAAAGAAAAGTAGGAACCCCGCTGCTGTTACTACAACTAAAAAATTACTCACAAAGTTATAACATATTAGTTTTACTATTTAATCAAATTTCCAATCCAATGTCCCTTCATTAAGCTCATGAAACAACCCAACTACCAACACAACCAAAAATAAAAAACACATTATTTTTCTAAACTGCCTCATCTTAACCCACAAAATAACCACCCTAAAAATATAAGGAAATAATAAAATAATTTCTACGTCAAATACTAAAAACAACAGTGCTAATAAAAAAAACCGCAGTGAAAAAGGATTTCGAGCTCTACTTAAAGAATCAAAACCACACTCAAACGCAGTTAATTTAGCTCACTCTGACCGCCATTTTTGACCAACAAACAAGCCTAAAAAAATCAAGACCCCGGTCAAGAAAAACACAAACACCAAATATAATAAACTTTCTTTTAAATAATTAATCACAAAAACTCTTTTTAAAAAAATGCTCACTAGTTTTAATTAATTAATTTAAACTTACTCAGGACTCATAACTACCTCATATACATAAAAAACCAATAAACCTACAAAAATAAACGCTTGAAGGAAACCAACACACAACTCAAATAAAAATAAAAATAATGTTATTCTAAATCAAATTAAAGAACCAATTAAAGAAGATACTCTTATTATTCCAAATGGATAAAGTAATCCAACACACACAGAAGATACTAACTTTAACACCAATTGACCAACAATAATATTTATTCTTAACCGACACATTAGAGTAACAGGCCGTGCAATTAGTCTTACTCATTCTGAAATTATCGCCATAGCCGTTGGTATTAAGGAACCCCCCTGTCGAATTCTAATTAATCAAAACAAACGCCAATTAGGATTAAAATTTAAAATAAAAGTTATAAACCAAAATGGAAGAGCAAAACTCATAGTAGCAATGAAATGAGCTCTAACAGGATATCTATAAGGAAATACTCCTCTAAGATTAAAGAATAAAAATACTAAAAGTAAAGAAATAAACAAATGAGAACTTCCACTTATAGTTTTTACCTTAGGTGGTAATACTATAGTAAAACCTTTAGAAAATCTTATTAACACCCTTTCAAAATAATTAGGGCTAACTCAATAAGTTATAAAAGATATTAAAAAAAAGGGAACTAAAACTCTACTAAACCAAACGGAAATACCTATAAAATAAGCACCACCACCTCAAGCGTAATCAAAAGAACTAAATAAATCTGTTATCATAAGCTTTTAAGCGAATCGAACACTTTTAAGTTAATTTCAAAATAACTATTTTCCATCAAAGCCCTTAGAGCTCCGCCCACCTCTAACGCGAAAAATTAGCGTGATATTTTCACCATAAGAATATATTAGTTAAAATATATTTTCTTTATTACCACAAAATAACATTTTATATAAACTAAACTAACTAAACAAAACATAAATCTATTATTATAAATATTAACATTAATAAGACTCTTAAAAAGACAAAACAGAACAAGTAACGACTTCTAATTCTATAGGTAGAACGACACAAAGCCCTTAAAGAACCGTGCCTCACTAAAGAATATAAAACTAAACAATAACAACCAGCCATAAAACACATTAAACCAACAGATAGACTAAAAATATAACTTAACCAAATTAAACTTCCTACACAAAAAACTTCTCTTAAAAAATTTAATGAAGGTGGAAACCCTATATTGATAATACAAAAAATAAATCAATAAGTGGAAAAAATAGGAAAGCTACGAATAATCCCTTTACTAATTAGTACATTACGAGACTTAACAAAATCATATGAACTTGCTGCCAATGAAAACAGTATCGGGGAACATAAACCATGAGCGAAAAATAAACAAACACACGCCATTTTTCCTAAAGAATAAAACCTAAGAACTCCACCAACTCTTATGGCCATATGACCAATAGATGAGTAAGCAATTAACGACTTTAAATCTCTTTGACAAATACAAATACACCTTGTTATTACCCCACCCCACAACCTAAACACAACTAAAAATAAAATAATTTTTTGCATATAAGTTTCAGTAAACCAAATAAACCGCACAATTCCATATCCTCCAAACTTTAGTAAAACTCCAGCTAACAACATGGACCCACTAAGAGGAGCTTCGACATGAGCCTTAGGCAACCAACCATGAACACTATAAATAGGAAGTTTTACTAAAAACCCTATACAAACAAAAATTCAAACTCAATCAAAATAGTAAACAAAAGATATTCTATTCATTTTTGCTAATAATATATTATCACTCCCTATTTTTCAAGATATAATTAATATACCTACCAGTAAAGGAAGCGACGCAGAAACCGTATATATTATTATATATATTCCAGCTTGTAAACGTTCAGGCTGATAACCCCACTTTAAAATCAATAAAAATGTAGGGATTAAAGAAAACTCGAAAAAAAAGTAAAAATCTATCATTGAACACACCGAAAAAAATACTATACTTCCTAAAGAGATTAAAATCACCATCTCAACCGCCCTAATTCTTCTTCCTAACCCAATACTCTTTTTTACTTTAATATCCTTAAAACTCCTAACCAAACTAACTATTATTACAACAACTGATAGTATAATCATAATTAACCTTATTTCATCCAAACCTACTCACTCACTAAACAACATATACTGATAAAACAGAAAGCTACCCTGACTTACTAACAAACTAACTCCACCTACCAACACAACCCAACCACCGCATTTTACACCAAACCCAGATATTAAATAAGTTCTAAAAATTAATATTATATATCTTATTTTTTTAGAAACTATAAGACCGCTTAGAAGCTCACCACATAACACAAAAAATATAAATGAAAACGCATCATAAATAAATAAAAACTAGAACAGAAAATATAGGAGCAAATTGAGGCATAATTAATTTAATTAACAAAAAAGTAACACTTTATTTTCGGATCCTTTCGTACAATGAAAACTTAATATAAAGATAGAAACCAACCTAGTTCACACCGGTTTTAACTCAGATCATGTAAAAAATTAAAAGACGAACAGTCTCACTACTTGTAGCTGCTACACCACACAGTTTTTTTAATCCAACATCGAGGTCGCAAACCCTTTTCTCAATTAGATCTCTTAAAAAGGATAACGCTGTTATCCCTGCGGTAGTTTTTGCTTTATTCTTTCAAAAGGATCTAAACATAAATAAACCGTTATCTTGATTTTTATTGCCCCAACAAAATTTCAAATCATAAACTCTTAATAATCTTAATCAAACTCGACAGGGTCTTCTCGTCTTTTACAAACAACTAAGCCTTTTCACTTAAAAGGAAAATTCATAATATTTTATAAAGACAGCTATTCCACATTCAAACCATTCATTCCATTCTCCAATTAAAAGACAACTTATCACGCTACCTTAGTACAACTCTCATTGCAGCCGTTAAATCTAAATCACAGGGCAGGCCAAACTCTTTGTTCTTTTCATCAAAGAGCCATGTTTTTGCTAAACAGGCGCAGAAAATATTTGCCGAATTCCTCTACAAAACATCTTAAAATATAATATTTTAACATAATAAAATTTTAAACACATTAAACTAACTTAAAACAAAAACTACTTATTTTATACTAATTTCTTAACAAAAAATTTTTGTTAATACAAGAGTACTTAATTATAAAATTATAACAATTACTTTATTAATAAATTTTTAAAGATAGACAATTATAATCCTACTTTTTTATAAAAAGCATCTTTTTATTTTTAAGATTATCCTTAAAAATCTGAGTAATAAACAAAAATAACTTTTAACATTTTTCAATCATTAATTTATTTTATTTATCCCTATACTAAAATATATTTCCTCTTAAACCAGCTATCAACCTTTTCGAAAAACATTTCATTTCAACTATACCATCTCCGTTTTTTATGAAACAAAAATCTATTAATATAGTAACTCTAAAGTTTTCAGGAACAAACATATATAAAACTCTTTACAAACTATGATACAATAAAGACAAAAACTCAAAATTTATATTTTTTTTACTAGTCTTCTTTTCAAACACCAAAAACCTATCTTTCACAATATTCATTTAAACAAATTTTTACACAAGTTTACTTTTATATTTTACGCTAAACTTACTTAATATGAGAACTCTTTCCAAACACCACTCTCTCCCATAAGAATCAGCTAGCCGGATAAGCTAAAAAAAAAGCAAAATAGATAACCCTGGATCACCACCCAATAACATCAAAAGGGGGCTCAATAGGACATCTACCAATAAAAGTTAAAATAATAAAATTTCCTACAAACACCCAAAATAAAAACTGACCTAATGGATTAAACTGAACCCCACGCCATAAAGGCTTAGGGTAAAAAGGTATAAAATACAAAATAACTACTGACATCCCCAACGCAACTACGCCTCCTAATTTATTAGGAATACTACGTAAAATACAATAAGCAAATAAAAAATACCACTCAGGTTGAATATGAAGCGGCGTCCTTAAAGGATCCGCAGGCATAAAATTAACAGGATCAAGAAAAATATCAGGTGTACACAAACAAATAAGCACTAAAACACCTAATATTATAAAAATACCAACCAAATCTTTTAATAAGTAGTAACTATGAAACGGGATAGCTTCTGCATCTCTTTCTACTCCTAAAGGATTTCCTGACCCAGTATCATGAAGAAACACAATATGAAGGCCAACCAACACAAACAACAAAAACGGTCCTAGGAAATGAAACACAAAAAACCGTTTTAAAGTGGCATCTCCAACACAAAAACCCCCCCACATTCACTCTACTAAACTAGGACCAATATATGGAATTGCTCTAAATAAATTAGTAATTACGGTTGCTCCTCAAAAAGATATCTGTCCTCAAGGTAAAACATACCCAGTAAAAGCAATAGCTATTAATAAAATTAAAATTCTACACCCAACCAATCAGGTGTGTTTCATAAAAAATGAATGATAAAAAATTCCGCGGCCAATATGGAGATAAATGCATATAAAGAAAAATGACGCCCCATTAGCATGGACTCTACGAATTAATCAACCATATTCAACATCTCGTATAATATGAATTACAGAAGAAAAAGCTTGGCTTACTTCTGGAGAATAATGAACAGCCATTAGTAAACCAGTAATAATTTGACTAATCAGGCAAACCCCTAACAAAGATCCAAAATTTCATATAACCCTCAGATTAATAGGAGCCGGTAAATCATAAAGTACAGGGGATAGAAGCTTAAGAAACCGATTATGACGACGCAAACTATAACTCATTAACAAAATATATTCAAATAAAGTTGAAAAATTATCGCTTCAAAAAAATCTAATAGATGTCCCTAACTCCCAAAGCTAATATTTTTACTAAACTACATTTTGATTATTTTAAATTCTTCTAAAAAACTCTTCTACAGACTCAGTTGTTATAATCTCCCCTTTAATAACTCAAATAATTCTATCATAATTTCTAACAAACACCACTACAGGTATTTGCCTATGACCCTCTCCACAAAGCTCATAACAATTACCAAAAGAAACACCAGGAGAAACTGGTTCAACACTTAAGGAGTTTCTACGTCCTGGAACTGCATCAGCTTTTACCCCTAGTTCAGATACACCTCATCTATGTATAACATCCCTAGTGGAAACTAAAACCTCATTTTTTTTATTAAAAGCCAAATAACAAGGTGCACTTACATCTTGATTACGAAAACCTCTATTTAAATTTAATTGACCATTAACTAAATCTCCCTCAGGAACCAAGTAGGAATCATATTTTAAAAATCAATCTCCTTTTATAAAAAGCTCAGCCACACAGTTTAATACTCTCCCATTAAACTTTATAATATTTATTAAAAAATTCTCCCTTTCTCCTTCACTATTTCACAAAACACTATCTTCATTATTACACGCCTCATTACCTTCACTAGATTCCAAATCATTTGTATCATTAACTAGTCTAAGATCTTCATCTTCTTTTAAACTATTTAGCTCAGTTATTTTTATTCATTCAACCAAACACTCTTTATGATCCCCCTTCTTTACTACGGAGAAATTTACTTCATAACGATACTCCCAATATCACTGATGCCCAGTAACCTTTACCACATGGTCCACATTTTCCCCAACCTCTATATCATAAAGATTTTTCAAAGAAATGTAACCTAAAACACCTAAAAACAAAGATGGGACAATAGTCCACACAGTCTCCAACAACTCATTCTTTACAACAAAACGATTAAGTCTTCCTTGGAAAAAAAACCTACCTGCTAAAAACACTATTAAAAATCACCCTACTAAAACTAATACCATTACCAACACAACTAATACTAAATCATGATATATATATAAACGACCAGCCATCTCCGTTATAGGATCAGGAAAACTATACTGATTTCAAAACCTCACTAAATTAATTATTTTCAATAGCTTAAACTATTATCTCTAGAACCTCAAAAATCTAAACGACTTAATATTCTTTTTTCCCCTATAACGTGAGCAATTAACCAAAACAGCCAATCCTATAACAGACTCACACACCCCTAAACACAAAATAACTACACAAAAATAAAGCCCCACAACCCTAATTCTAATGTTTCTTATACACAAACAAAACAAAAAAACACAGAAACTAAATAATTCAAAAACCAAAAGTAAATTAATAAAATGTTTAATCTGGAAGAAAAAATGTACTAATGAAAAAAAACAAACACTTATTATAATTATAACCCTACTAGTAAAAACACCATCAACCCAATTCCTAGGTTTACAAATGCTCTTGTTCCCCTCAAAACACAAGATATGTTTGACCTTTTTTTTTCTAGAATTGAAACTCTTTTTCCTCAATAAATTAAAACCCTTACTACAACACTTAAATAAAAATATAACCTAACAATTGACCTTAAGACACACACTACACAACCCAATCTTATAAAATTTCATCTTCTTCACACAAAATAAACTTTTAAAACACACCCCGAAAATGGAGGCAAACCTGATAAGGATAAAAAATATAAAGACCTTCATCACACCTCATTTAAAAAGTTTAATTTATCTTCTTTTACAAAATCTAAAAAACTATAAACTCCCAGGTTTCAGAACCTAGACATTAAACAAAAATTAATCAAAAAATAAAAACTCATATATGTTAGAAAACACTTTTCGTCAACACAACATAAAATAAGCATAAACCCTAAATGTACTAAAGAGGAATACCCTAACAAAACCCGATATCTTAATACCCCTAATCCACCCAAACACCCTACCACACAAGTTAGAGAAGCTAATAACTCTACCACTCCCAATTCTGTGTTTATTAAAAGCAAATTCGACACCAACCACAGCGGGACCACTTTTTGAATAACAGAAACAATAAAACATCCAAATCATGACAACCCGCTTATTACCGATGGCACCCAAAAATGAAACGGAAAAACTCCTAATTTTACTAAAATTCCTAATAAAACAATAAACTTAACTACTCTTACGAAACAATAATTTATTATCATCAAAAAACCCAAAATTAGAAAACAAGAACCAAACACCTGAATAATAAAATACTTCATAACCCTCTCCCTTTCCTCCACCCTAACTCCACTTAAAAAACACACAGCCCCTAAAAAGTTAAGTTCCACGCCTACTCAAAGGCCTAATATATTTAAACTAATTATTGAAATAATAACTCCTACTAAAGCCACAATTAAACTCACAAGAGAAGAAATACTACTTAATACTATTATCACCCCTTTTACTATATTTTGATAAACTCAATTTAGAACAAATGTATTCTATACACAGTACAACCATTACAAAAACTAAGCACTACAACATATCAATATCCACCAATAAACACAAATAAAAGATGAAAATACATAAACTAATAGGTAATAAAACTTGCCAACATAACTTTATAAGTAAATCATACCGAAAACGTGGTACTACACCCCGGACCCAGACAACAAAATACCTAATCAACACCAAAAATACTCCTATAAATACATCACCTACTACACCAACCCAAGTAAACCTACTTAAAAACAAAATAGCAGTTAGTATCCTCATAAAAACTATATTTCTATATTCAGCCAACGCTAATAAAGCAAACCCGACACCCCCAAATTCAACATTATATCCCGCCACTAACTCAGACTCTCCTTCTACAAAATCAAAAGGAGCACGATTCGTTTCAGCTAAGATTGAAATGATTCAAAGTAACAACAACTCCTGCCCAATAATCATATTCAAAAAAGAAAAAGAACGAACTTCAATTAAATCAAAAGTTCCAATCAACAACACAGGACAAAACAAACAAGTACTTAAAAACACTTCATAAGAAATCCTCTGTGCTACAGCACGCATGGCTCCTAAGAAAGCGTAACGCGAGTCACATACCCAACCTACCAAAAAAACCCCATACACCCTAAAAGCGGATACACATAAAAAAAACAACAACCCCATTTCTAAACTAATATAATCATGTCTAGCAGGAAAAAGAAGCCAAAACCTATAAGCACAAAAGAAACAAATAAAAGGACCTAACAAATATATTAATTTTGAAGCAGAGTAAGGCACTATAATTTCTTTAGTAAATAATTTTACTCCATCAGCTACCGGCTGCAAAACCCCCTTTAAACTTACCTTATTAGGACCCTGTCGAAGCTGTATTATTCCTAAACCTTTCCGCTCAGTAACAATATAAAAAGCAACTCCTACCATTATTAAAACCGTTACTAAAAATCTTCTTATTATTAAAGGGGAAAACTCCCATAATTAAATCCTAAGTTTAATACATTACTCTGACACTTTAACACTAATTTTTATTCTTATTATAAACTTTCTCAGCAACCGTATTTACAAAACCAAAACAATTTTGAGACCGATTATGAAACCGAACGGGAAATCCACGGAACGCTCACTCTACCTCAGAGTTAGTAGCTACAGGAAATACTAGAGACCGCTGAGTCAACAACCTCTCTCACAAAATAAACAAAAATACAAATAGTCTTACTAAAGAAATAATCGAACCTCAACTTGAAATTATATTAAACCCATGAAGAGTATCTCTATAATCCTGATAACGCCGCGGCATTCCTCTTATTCCCAAAAAGTGTTGAGGGAAAAATGTACAATTAACCCCAATAAACATCCTTCAAAACTGACCCTTCCTTCAGATAGGGTGAAGACCAAGCCCGGTAATTAAAGGGTACCAATAATGAAAACCTGCAAATATTGCAAACACAGCCCCTATTCTCAATACATAGTGAAAATGAGCTACAACATAATAAGTATCATGAAGAACTACATCTAAAGAAGCTCTAGCCAAAATAATTCCAGTTAAACCACCTAAAGTAAATAAAAACAAAAACCCAGCTGCTCAATATATTATAGCCCAATTTTTTACTACCCCCCCTCTTATAGTAGCAATCCATCTAAACACCTTTACCCCAGTAGGAATAGCAATAATTAAAGTTACAGTTCTGAAATAAGCACGACTATCTACATTTATACCAACTGTAAACATATGATGACCCCACACAATGAAGCCTAAAATTCCAATAGATAAAACTGCATAAATTATAGGAACTTTTCCAAATAACTCATATTTACCTCTTCCTACTTTTACAACGTGAGAAATAATACCAAAAGCGGGTAAAATTAAAATATAAACCTCAGGATGACCAAAAAACCAGAATAAATGGACGAAAAGGATTGGATCCCCTAACCCTACTGGATCAAAAAAAGACGTATTAAAGTTACGATCTGTTAACAATATAGTTAAAGCTCCAGCCAAAACAGGTATAGCTACTACCAATAAAAACCCAGTTACGCCAATACACCAAACAAATATTCTCACCCGCTGCAACCTTAACACACCAGGACGTATTAAAAATGAAGTAGTAACAAAATTAATAGAAGCTAAAATAGAAGAAGCACCTCCAACATGTAAAGAAAAAATTACATAATCTATAGCACAGCCAGAATGAGAAAGTGATCTAGATAAAGGTGGATAAATAGTTCAACCAGTTCCAGCTCCTCCATCAACGTAAGCAGAACCTAATAAAAGCAACATAGAAACTGGTAATAACCAAAATCTTAAATTATTTATTCGAGGAAAAGCTATATCCGGTATAGTTAGTATTAATGGAACTAGTCAATTACCAAAACCACCAATTATTATAGGTATCACTAGAAAAAAAATTATAACCAACCCATGAGCAGTAACAATCACATTATAAAGTTGACCATCATCCAACATTTTTCCAGGTATAGCTAACTCTATTCGAATAATTACACTAAAAGCCGTGCCTATCAACCCAGCTCAAATAGAGAAAATAAAATATAAGGTGCCAATATCTTTATGATTTGTTCTAAACAACCACCGCATCCTCCACTTTTTAAAATTATCTAAAACCAATAAAATCAA